AAAAGAAATACGTAAAAAAGTTCCTCGATGGTCATACAAATTAATTGACGAGTTGGAACAAGAAGAGGGCAAGGATGATGAAGAAAACCTGGCGGAAGATCATGAAATTCGTTCACGAAAAGCCAAACTTATAATGATTTTTGGTGATAATATAATGATTTTAAATAATAATCAACAAAATAATGATACTTACAATAATACCAAAGATACAAGGAACTCTGACCCAATATACATAGATGAAGTAACTTTGATACGTTATTCACAACAACCGGACTTTCGTCGAGACATAATAAAAGGATCCATGCGAGCACAAAGACGTAAAATACCTATTTTTGAACTGTTTCAAGCAAATGTGCATTCTCCGATTTTTTTGGATAGAATAAAAAAATCTCTTTTTTTGTCTTTTGGTATTTTTGAACTGATGAAAACAATGTTTATAAATTGTATGTATAAAAACACAGAATTAAAAATTTTGGATTCTACTTATATAAATATAAAGAAAAAAACAAAAGAAAATAAGAAAAAAGAAGAGTACAAAAGAAAAGACAACAAAAGAGAGGCTAAAGCACGAATAAAAATCGCTGAAACCTGGGATACAATTTTTTTTGCTCAAGTAATAAGAGGTTGTGCTTTAGTAACTCAATCAATTCTTAGAAAATATATTATATTACCCTCATTAATAATAACTAAAAATATCATTCGTATATTATTTTTTCAAACTCCCGAATGGTCCGACGATTTAAAGAATTGGGGTAGAGAGATGCATGTTAAATGTACCTATAATGGAGTTCAGATCTCAGAAAAACAATTTCCGAAAAATTGGTTAACAAGTGGGATTCAAATAAAGATCCTATTTCCTTTTCGTTTAAAACCTTGGCACAGATCTAAGTTAAAATTCCCTTATACTTCTAAAAGTAAAAAAAAAAAAAAGAAAGTACAAGAAAAGGATTTTTGTTTTTTAACAGTTTGGGGAATGGAAACGGAATTTCCTTTTGGTTCTCCCCAAAAACGGCTTTCAATTTTTAAACCCATCTTTAAAAAACTTGAAAAAAAAATTAGAAAGAGAACAAAAAATGGTTTTCAAGTTATACCAATTTTAGAAGAAAGAACAAAATTATTTCAAAATTCATCAAAAGAAAAAAACTACTGGTTCATCAAAAACATTTTTTTTCGACAAAAAACAATAAAGAAACTTTCAAAATCAAAAATAAATAAAAATTTTTTATCGGAATTTAGAGAAATAGATGAATTAAATGAAAATAAAAAAAAAAAAGATTCGATAATCAATAACAACCATCATATGGTTTCGAAATTGTCCACTCGAATTCGACCTATACCGTGTACAAATTATTCACTGATAGAAAAAAAAATGAAAGATCTTTCGGCTAGAAGAAAGAGAATTCTAAATCAAATAGAAAAAATTATAAAAGAAAAGAACAAAAAAAATCGAACTTCAGAAAAAACTATTAGTCTTAAAAAAAGAAAAAGAAGTTCTAATGTTAAAAAATTCAACTCATCAAACAAAATTTCATACATATTAAAAAAAAAAAATGCTCGATTATCACGTAAATTTTACTTTTTTATAAAAATTTTGATTGAAAATATATACATAGATATCTTTTTAAGTATCATTAATATTCCAAGGCTCAATGCACAGCTTTTTCTTGAATCAATAAAAAAGATTATTACTAAATACATTTCCAATAATGAATCAAATAAAAAAAAAATCGATAAACCAAATCAAAAGAAATTTCACTTTATTTCGATTATAAAAAAGTCAAGAGATATCGCTGTTATTAATAATAATTCAAAAATTTTTTGTGATATATCTTTCTTATCACAAGCCTATGTATTTTACAAACTATCACAAAGAAAAATTCTTAACTTATATAAATTAAGATCAATCTTTGAATACCAGAACCTTTTTCTTAAGAATGAAATAAAAGATTATTTTATAGACCAAGGATTATTTAATTCGAAATTAAAAGAAAAAAATTTGATAAATTCTTTTTCTTTAATGAATCAACGGAAAAACTGGTTAAGAAGTCATTATCAATATAAATATGATTTATCTCAGCTTAGATGGTCTAGATTAATGCCAGAAAAATGGCGAAATAGAATCTATCAACACCATATGGCTGAAAATAAAAAATTAAGCAAATGGAATTTAAATGAACAAGACCAATTCATTCATTATGACAAAAAATTTGAGGTAAACTTATTTTCGAATCAACAGCAAAAGAATAATTTAAAAAAAAAAAAACACGCTAAATATAGTCTTTTATCATCTAAATCTATTAATTATGAAAAAAAGACGGACTTTTCGATTTATGAATCACCAACTAATAAAGAAACGATTCTTTATAATTCCAACACAAATAAAAGAAAATTATTTGATATCTTAGAAGGTATTCCTATGACTAATTATCTAGCGGAAAATGATATTATCGATATCGAGAAAAGTCCAAACCGAAAATATTTTGATTGGCGACTTATCCATTTTTGTCTTAGAAAGAGGGTCGATATTGAGTCCTGGATCGATACCGGAAGCAAAGATAAAAAAAAGACTAAAACTCCAACTAATAAATATCAAATAATTGCTAAAATTGATAAGAAAAAAAATTCTTTTGTTCCAATTTACCAAGATCAAGAAATTAATGCATCTAAGCAAACCCCCTTTTTTTTTGATTGGATGGGAATGAATAAAGAAATACAAAAAAGTCTCATATTGAATTTTGAAGTTTGGTTCTTTCGAAAATTTGGGATACTTTACAACACATATAAGAAAAAACCATGGACAATACCGATTCAATTTCTTCTTTTAAATTTTCATAGAAATAAAAATATTAGTAAAAATAAGAAAATCAACGGGAATAAAAAAGGCCACCTTCTTATATCTATATCATCGAATAAAAACAAAATTATTGAATTAGAGAATCGAAATAATGAAGAAAAAGATATTGACGACGATTATATGGGATTAGATATGACAAAACATAGAAATAAAAAGCAAAACAAAAGTCATACAGAAGTAGAGCTTGATTTCTTCCTAAAAGAGTATTTATGTTTTCAATTAAGATGGAATGTTTCTTTAAATCAAAAAATAATTGATAATATCAAAACATCTTGTTTCCTACTTAGACTAACAAATCCACGAGAAATTATTATATCGGCTATTCAAAGGAACGAACTAAATCTGAATATTCTGATGGTTCAGAAAGATGTAACTCTTACAGAATTGATGAAAAAGAGAATATTGATTATCGAACCTATTCGTCTGTCGATAAAAACTGATGGACAATTTCTTTTGTATCAAATGGTGGGTATCTTATTAGTTCATAAGAACAAAGAACAAATTAATAAAAAATATAGAGAAAAATTCTATGTTGATAAAAATAAAAAGACTTTTACCGATGAAAGACATTCCAAGATAATTGGAAATAGAGAAAAAAATGATTATGATTTACTTGTTCCTGAAAATATTTTATCCCCTAAACGTCGTAGAGAATTAAGAATTCGAATTTCTTTCAATTTTAAAAATAAAAACGATATTCATAGAAATACAGAAATTTTCAATGGTAATAACATAAAAAAAGGGAGTCCCGTTTTGGAGAAAACCAAACGTTTTTGGAGAGAAAAAAAGAAATTAATTAAATCGAAATTTTTTCTTTGGCCCAATTTTCGATTAGAGGATTTAGCTTGTATGAATCGCTATTGGTTCGATACTAATAATGGCAGTCGGTTCAGTATGGTAAGAATATATATATATCCGCGGTTGAAATTTTAATAAGGGCGAATTTTTCATATATATTATATATATCATAGCTTATTTGGTATAGTAGATGAAACGAAGAAGATAGCCGCCTTATTCTTTTATCCTCCATATTCCATTCGGGTACATAGAATTCAATCATCTATGAATTAGATCTAGAAATAGAAATGAAATGAATCAATGAAATTTTTTTTTACTTTTTTTTAGTTAGAATTTTTTTATTCTTTGTAAGCGACGAAATAGACAATCCTTCAAATTTTTGATTGATTAATTCAAAATTCTGTCAAATAGAATTTTGACTTACTAACAAAGTAAACTAACAAAGTAAAGATTTTTGTGTATACAAAATTAAGATGAACTGACATTATTTATTAATAGAATACATTTATTAATTTATTATTATTACTGATCAATAAAAAATATCTTAAACTTAAAACTAAAAAAAGGGGGGAGTCCTTGTTTTATGGTAAAAAATTCATTCATTTCAGTTATTTCACAAAAAGAAAAAGACGAAAACAAGGGATCCGCTGAATTTCAAATAGTAAGTTTCACAAATAAGATACGAAGACTTACTTCACATTTGGAATTGCATAGAAAAGACTATTTATCTCAGAGAGGTTTGCGGAAAATTTTAGGAAAACGCCAACGACTGTTGTCGTATTTAGAAAAAAAAAAATAAAGTACGTTATAAAGAATTAATTAGTCGGTTGGATATTCGGAAGTTAAAAACTCATTAATTTCTTAATTTGAAGAGTTTTGTTGAATTATTTGATTTATTAGATCTTGAGATGAACTTCTTTTTGTTTTCAGTAACTCGTGGAATGGATCGAGGAAACTCCTATGAATATACCAGCTAAACGAAAAGACCTTATGATAGTGAATATGGGTCCCCACCACCCATCGATGCACGGTGTTCTTCGACTCATCATTACTCTAGACGGTGAGGATGTTATTGATTGTGAACCAATATTAGGTTATTTACACAGAGGAATGGAAAAAATTGCAGAAAATCGAACAATTATACAGTATTTGCCCTATGTAACACGATGGGATTATTTGGCTACTATGTTCACAGAAGCAATAACAGTAAATGGTCCAGAACTGTTAGGAAATATTCAAGTGCCAAAAAGGGCTGGCTATATTAGAGTAATTATGTTGGAATTAAGTCGTATAGCTTCTCATTTGTTATGGCTTGGGCCTTTTATGGCAGATATTGGTACACAGACTCCTTTCTTCTATATTTTTAGAGAGAGAGAGTTAATATATGATTTATTTGAAGCTGCCACTGGTATGAGAATGATGCATAATTATTTTCGTATCGGGGGGGTAGGGGCTGATCTACCTCATGGTTGGATAGATAAATGTTTGGATTTTTGCGATTATTTTTTAACAGGAGTTGTTGAATATCAAAAACTTATTACACGAAATCCTATTTTTTTAGAACGAGTTGAAGGAGTAGGTATTGTTGGTGCGGAGGAAGCAATAAATTGGGGGTTATCGGGACCAATGTTACGAGCTTCCGGAGTACAATGGGATCTTCGTAAAGTTGATCATTATGAGTCTTACGACGAATTTGATTGGGAAGTCCAGTGGCAAAAAGAAGGAGATTCATTAGCTCGTTATTTAGTCCGAATTGGTGAAATGCTGGAATCTATAAAAATTATTCAACAGGCTCTTGAAGGAATTCCAGGGGGGCCCTATGAGAATTTAGAAACCCGACGCTTTGATTTTGATAGAGAAAAGGATCCGGAATGGAACGATTTCGAATATCGATTCATTAGTAAAAAAACTTCTCCTACTTTTGAATTACCGAAACAAGAACTTTATGTCAGAGTGGAAGCCCCAAAAGGAGAATTGGGAATTTTTCTGATAGGGGATCAGAGCGGGTTTCCTTGGAGATGGAAAATTCGACCACCAGGTTTTATCAATTTGCAAATTCTTCCTGAATTAGTTAAAAGAATGAAATTGGCTGATATTATGACAATACTAGGTAGTATAGATATCATTATGGGAGAAGTTGATCGTTGAAATGATAATTGATACAACAGAAGTACAAGCTATCCATTCTTTTGCTAGCTTAGAATCCTTAAACGAAGTCTATGGAATTATATGGGAGTTTGTTCCTATTTTGACTCTTGTATTGGGAATCACACTAAGCATACTAGTAATTGTATGGTTAGAAAGAGAAATATCCGCAGGTATACAACAACGCATTGGACCCGAATATGGAGGTCCTTTAGGAGTTCTTCAAGCTCTAGCGGATGGGACAAAACTACTTTTCAAAGAGAATCTTTTTCCATCTAGGGGGGATACTCATTTATTCAGTATTGGACCATCTATAGCAGTTATATCAACTCTCTTAAGCTATTCAGTAATTCCTTTTGGCTATCACTTTGTTTTAACCGATATAAATAGTGGTGTTTTTTTATGGATTGCCATTTCAAGTATTGCTCCCGTTGGACTTCTTATGTCAGGATATGGATCAAATAATAAATATTCCTTTTTAGGTGGTCTACGAGCTGCTGCTCAATCGATTAGTTATGAAATACCTTTAACTATTTGTATGTTAGCCATATCTCTACGTGCGACTCGTTGAAACAGAAATTTCTCGCTATTCTTTTTATAAAGAAAGTTAAATGAATTGAATAGATATCTTCATTTTTTATTCATCAATTTGGTTCATGAACTAAATTGGATAGTTATATGAGTGAAAAAAAAAAAACAACTTCGAAATTTGCAGTAAAAAAATTGAGACTCATTTCCTAGGTACAAGAATAAAAAGGAAAACAGAAATAAACATAAAAAAAGAAGACCATTTGCCCCGAAATTGGTTGATTAGTCATCCTAACTTGAAGCGGGCTCAAAAAATCAAATTTATGGAGTTTTCACTATTATTTTATTTATAGGTATTTTCCATAGGTATTACCCTAATGCTAACAGGTGATTGAGCAAAAATGAGTGGATGGTTAGGAACACGAAGATACACAAAGGATTAGTAATAGAGATTTTAAAAATTATCGAAAAAACTATTTCGACAAAAAGTATATTAATCGGGGCTTTAAGTTCGTAGAAATGATCAGGCAGTGCTCCCCATGATTCCAATTCAGAGTATGCTCCTACCCAACAATTAAAGAACTGACTATCCGGAACGAAATAATCCTTTCCTTTTTTTTAACCCCCTTGTCGTTTCGTTTTTTCAGAAAGAAGAATAAGAACGAAAAAAAAAGAATCGAATTACAATAATTACAATAGAAAAAAAAGAAAAATACTTTTTTTTTTATTCTTTTCTCCTATATGGATATTCATAGAGATAGAATTCGTGTCATAATTGGGTCTCGTAATAGAAAATGATAGTTTGAAATATCTATTTGGTATTTTAACAAGGAATTTTACAAAGAGTATTTTATTGAAGGATTAAAGTTCTTACTCAAGAAAGAAAAATTGAAATTATTAAAGGTAAAGGATGAGATCAATTCCGAAGTAATTTTGTATTTTTAGTATTCTAACAGATAGAATTTCATTGCTCGAATTTTGGAACGTCGATAGATTTTATCTTATTTTGATCCGCTCTATTCTACAAATATATCAAAATAAATAATACAATCGATCTGTTCCTTAAATTTATTTTTGGACTTCGAGGAGCCGTATGAGGTAAGAATCTCATGTACGGTTCTGGAATAGCGATGCGAACAGTGATGTTATCACCGACTATGATTATCTAACAGTTCAAGTACAGTTGATATAGTTGAGGCACAAGCAAAATCTGGTTTTTGGGGGTGGAATTTGTGGCGTCAACCGATAGGATTTTTTATTTTTTTTATTTCTTCTCTAGCAGAATGTGAAAGATTACCTTTTGATTTGCCAGAAGCAGAAGAAGAATTAGTAGCAGGTTATCAAACGGAATATTCGGGTATTAAATTTGGTTTATTTTATATTGCTTCCTATTTAAACTTATTAGTTTCTTCATTATTTGTAACAGTTCTTTACTTGGGCGGTTGGAATATCTGTATTCCGTATATATTTGTTCATGAGTTTTTTGAAATAAATAACATAAGCGGAGTCGTTGGACCAACAATTGGTATCTTTATTACATTGGTTAAAACTTATTTGTTCTTGTTCATTCCTATCACAACAAGATGGACTTTACCTAGACTACGAATGGACCAACTTTTAAATCTTGGATGGAAATTTCTTTTACCAATTTCCCTCGGTAATCTATTATTAACAACCTCTTTCCAACTCCTTTCACTATAAAAAAAAAAAAAATTAGAAAAATTCGAATATTCAATATTAATTAATAATTAATTAATAATAATAAAGAAAACTATAAGAAAAGAATATTATGATTTGTCTTCAACTCAAACAAGAGAAAAAAAATCAAATTATTCATAAAAATTTACGCTATGTTTCCCATGGTAACTGGGTTCATGAATTATGGGCAACAAACCATACGAGCCACAAGGTACATTGGTCAAAGTTTCATGATTACCTTATCCCATGCAAATCGTTTACCTGTAACTATTCAATATCCTTATGAAAAATTAATTACATCGGAGCGTTTCCGCGGTCGAATCCATTTCGAATTTGATAAATGCATTGCTTGTGAAGTATGTGTTCGTGTATGCCCTATAGATCTGCCTGTTGTTGATTGGAAATTGGAAACTGACATTCGAAAGAAACGGTTGCTTAATTACAGTATTGATTTCGGAATCTGTATATTTTGCGGCAACTGTGTTGAGTATTGTCCAACAAATTGTTTATCAATGACGGAAGAATATGAGCTTTCTACTTATGATCGTCATGAATTGAATTATAATCAAATTGCTTTGGGTCGTTTACCAATATCAGTAGTTGACGATTATACGATTCGAACAATTTTAAATTCAACTAAAAAAAAAAAAATGGATAAGTCACTTTGATTGATTTAAAAATACAATTATTAAACTAAAAAAAGGAAAGTTCCGTTTTGATCTAAAAATATAGAAGGGGTTTTCTTTCATTTTCTTAGTCAATGACTACAAAAATTCGAAATTCCAACTATTAATTTGATTGATGAGAAAATTGCATCGAAATTAAATTTGGATTGACAATCTATTAAGATATCTATAATTCTATCCAAAATTCTTTCGAGAATAAAATTTGAATGCCTTTTCTTTTTCAAGAAATTCAAGAAAGAATGAAATTAGTTCAATAGTTGTAAATATAGTAATTATTTAGACCCCCTCGAATTTTAAATTAAGAAGCCTATAATAATAATTATATACCTATAATAAGAATTATATATAATAATATATATAATAATAATTATAATAATAAAATAAAAAATAATCAAAATCTAAAATATAAAAAAGTTTTTCCTGGTCAAGTCAATAGTCAATAAGGTCATGAAAAAACAATTCAATTTTTTTATTTCTTATTTTACGTGCAATGGATTCACCTGGACTAATACATGATTTTCTTTTAGTCTTTCTGGGATTAGGTCTTATATTAGGAGGTTTAGGGGTAGTATTATTTACCAACCCAATTTATTCTGCCTTTTCATTAGGATTCGTTCTTGTTTGTATATCTTTAGTTTATATTTTATCAAACTCTCATTTTGTAGCTGCTGCGCAGCTCCTTATTTATGTGGGAGCTATAAATGTTTTAATTATATTTGCCGTAATGTTCATGAATGGTTCAGAATATTACAAAGATTTGAATCTTTGGACTGTTGGAAATGGGGTTACTTCCTTAATTTGTACAAGTATTTTTGTTTCACTAATTACTATTATTCCCGATACGTCATGGTACGGAATTATTTGGACTACAACAAAAAATCAGATTATAGAACAAGATTTGATAAGTAATGGTCAACAAATTGGAATTCATTTAGCAACAGATTTTTTTCTTCCATTTGAATTCATTTCAATAATTCTTTTAGTTGCTTTGATAGGTGCGATTGCTGTGGCTCGTCAGTAAGAAATTTTTCGAATTAATAATCGAAATAAAAATTAAAACTGTTTTCTATGTTATCAAATCTCTTTTCCTTCAATTTTATTTAAAGATTATTTAGAAAGATTATTTATGTATAAATGTATAAATTCTTTTATTTGATCTATTATCCATATATTTATTTGTTCAGTACTTATGATATTCTTAATTCGAGTCAATCTCAGGTGGAATTGTTGTTCATATTGAAATAAATCGAAATTGAAAAATTGATAAGGAGTTGGTCAATGATGCTCGAGCATGTACTTATTTTGAGTGCCTTTTTATTTTCTATCGGTATCTATGGATTAATCACGAGTCGAAATATGGTTAGAGCCCTTATGTGTCTTGAACTTATACTGAATGCTGTTAATATAAATTTCGTAACATTTTCTGATTTTTTTGATAGTCGCCAACTAAAAGGAAATATTTTTTCAATTTTTGTTATAGCTATCGCAGCCGCTGAAGCAGCTATTGGACCGGCTATTGTTTCGTCAATTTATCGTAACAGAAAATCCACCTGTATCAATCAATCGAATTTGTTGAATAAGTAGTATTAATTGTTATAGAATATAATTTTCATATTTATTAATTTGAGTTGGTATGTATGATATCTAAGTTGTCTGATCATGTTTGTGAAAACGTAAGAAATTAAAATATCTTGGCTCTATCTCAGAAGTTGATCCAGAATTGATAAAATTTCTGGTAAATCATTGATTCGTCTGGTTTCTAAATATATGCTGATTCATTTAGAAATTTACTAGATTGAAATTTTATGACGTTAAAAAAATTTTGAATCCAATGTCCCATTCAGTAAAAATTTATGATACATGTATAGGGTGTACTCAATGTGTCCGAGCCTGTCCCACGGATGTATTAGAAATGATACCTTGGGATGGGTGTAAATCAAAACAAATTGCTTCCGCTCCAAGAACAGAGGATTGTGTCGGTTGTAAAAGATGTGAATCCGCTTGTCCAACAGATTTCTTGAGTGTTCGAGTTTATTTATGGCATGAAACAACTCGAAGCATGGGTCTAGCTTATTGATAGTTTCCAGAAAACCCCACTTGAATACATTTGCTTTTTTGTTTACCGACAAAAACCCGTACTCGAAAAAATATTTTCTAGCACGGGTTTTTCCAGTCTAAGCGTATCTTGTCTTTACCACGAATTCTTTTCCTTGGTTAACAATATTTGTAGTTTTACCGATAGCGGCGGGTTTATTAATTTTCTTTTTCCCTCATAGAGGAAATAAGGTAATTAGGTGGTATACTTTATATATATGTATAGTAGAGCTCCTTTTAATAACTTATGCGTTCTCTTATTATTTTCAATTTGAGGACCCATTAATCCAATTAGCAGAAGATTATAAATGGATCCCGTTTTTTGATTTGTACTGGAGATTGGGAATAGATGGATTTTCTTTAGGACCTATTTTACTGACAGGATTTATCACCACTTTAGCGACTTTAGCGGCTTGGCCGATTACTCGGGATTCTCGATTATTCAATTTTCTGATGTTGGCAATGTATAGTGCTCAAATAGGATTATTTTCATCTCAAGATCTTTTACTTTTTTTTATCATGTGGGAGTTAGAATTACTTCCCGTCTATCTACTTCTTTCCATGTGGGGGGGAAAGAAACGTCTGTATTCAGCTACAAAGTTTATTTTGTATACTGCAAGCGGTTCGGTTTTTTTATTAATGGGAACTTTAGGTATCGCTTTATATGGTTCTAATGAACCAACATTTAATTTTGAAACATCAGCCAATCAATCATATCCTGTGGGACTAGAAATATTTTTCTATATTGGATTTCTTATTGCTTTTGCTGTCAAATCACCGATTATACCCTTACATACATGGTTACCAGACACTCATGGGGAAGCACATTACAGTACTTGTATGCTTCTAGCCGGAATCCTATTAAAAATGGGGGCGTATGGATTGATTCGAATCAATATGGAATTATTACCTCATGCTCATTCTATCTTCTCCCCCTGGTTGATAATAATAGGCGTAATGCAACTAATCTATGCAGCTTCAACATCTCCTGGTCAACGAAATTTAAAAAAAAGAATAGCCTATTCTTCTGTATCTCATATGGGTTTCATAATTATAGGAATTTGCTCTATAAGTGATATGGGACTCAATGGAGCTATTTTACAAATTCTATCCCATGGATTTATTGGTGCTGCACTCTTTTTCTTGGCAGGAACTGGTTATGATAGAATACGTCGTCTTTATCTTGACGAAATGGGCGGAATGGCTCCCTTAATGCCAAAACTATTCACGACCTTCAGTATTTTATCACTAGCTTCCCTTGCATTACCGGGCATGAGTGGTTTTTTTGCGGAATTGATAGTCTTTTTTGGACTAATTAGTGGCCAAAAATACCTTTTAACGACAAAAATATTAATTACTATCGTAATGGCAGTTGGAATGATATTAACTCCTATTTATTTATTATCTATGTTACGACAGATGTTCTATGGATACAAACTGTTTAATGCTCAAAACTCTTATTTTTTTGATTCTGGACCTCGGGAATTATTTGTTTCGATCTCTATCCTTCTGCCTGTAATAAGTATTGGTATTTATCCGGATTTCGTTTTCTCATTATCAATTGACAGAGTCGAAGCTATTCTATCTAATTATTTTTATAGATAGTTTTTCTAAAAAAAAAAAATCCTATGATTTTTGATTTTCAAAAATTCAAAATTATTAGGTTACACAATGAAAAAACTTCTTTTTTACTCTCTTAAATCTTGAATTTTAATTCAAAAAAAATGAATTCTAAGCAAAAATTTTTGGCATTTGTGAGAACTTTTTGAATTACCATACTAGTTGATTCAAAAAGTTCTCAACAGCTTACCTGAAGCTTTTTGTCTCTATATTTTGCTGTCCTAGAGAGTTGCATTCGTCAGACTCTTTCTTCAAGTGGTAATTGTTAATGTAAATGAACCATAACTATGTAGTCCTATTCCTAATAAATTCACTCCAAAATAGCATATCCAAATTATAAGAAAACCGCTAGAAGCGACAATTGCCGAATTTAAACCCTCAAAATTTTTATTTGTTCGAGTATGAAAAAAAATCGCGAATATGGTCCATGTAATAAACGCCCAAGTTTCCTTTGGGTCCCAATTCCAATATGATCCCCATGCTTCATTAGCCCAGACTGCTCCCGAAAGAATACCTATAGTTAAAAAAAGAAATCCTATACTTATAATCCGATAACTCCAGTCATCTAATTGTTGAATCAATTGAAACCTATAATAATTCTTAGACGAAAGAACGGAAATATTTCTTAAAACATTTTTTCGGTTCGTTATATATTGTATCTCATTAAAGTAAAATGAATCGGGTAATAAATTATTGCTTTTATCAAAAATTCTTATGATTTTTTGAAATCTGATGACTAGAAATGCTACTGATAATAATGATCCACACAAAAGAGCTGCATAGCCCAATATCATCATACTTACGTGCATCATTAACCACTGGGATTGAAGAGCGGGCACTAACATTTCTGATTGATGCATGCCTTTTAAAAGACCTGAAGTGGCAAACCCTTGAGTAAAAAGAGTACTTGGCGCGGTTATTGCGCTTAAATAATTTTTATATTTTTTAAAATACGGAACTATATGAATAGCAGAAAATGCCCATGAAAGAAAGATTAATGATTCATATAAATCACTTAATGGTAAATGTCCACCAAAAAACCAACGAGTAACTAATAATCCTGTTATACAGAAAACAGTAGTTATCATGCCTTTTTCTGACGAATCATAGAGTTCTACGAATTCATGGACCAATAAGGTTATCAAATGAATTGTAATTACAATTGACACGACTGAAAAAGATATATGAGTTAATATATGCTCTAAAGCCGAAACTATCATAAAGTAAAAAAAAAAAAAAAAAAGTTATGGGGGTTCCTCTTTTCGTATATATAATTGAAATTAGGAAGTAAAGTCATTATAGGATATATTGTATCCTTTTGAAAATTACAGGATCTAATACCGCTACTCGGACTCGAACCGAGATGCTCTAGCACTGCTTCCTAAGAGCAGCGTGTCTACCAATTTCACCATAGCGGCTTGCTTGAAATTATAATAATCACTTTTTATTTAATCGTCGAGCTTTGAGGCAATACTTTACTTTTTACGAAATATTCAAATTCATGACGAAATTTTTATTTAAGAATAAAAACAAATCAAATTTTATGAATTCCAATTCAAATATTTATTACATTCAATAGATTTCTCGAAATATTTTATTGCTTAGTTTTTTATTGTGGAAAGAGTTTGAGTTAGGATTTCGAAACATCATTAGATATTCTATCATATAACAACAAAATTTCTAGTTCTGCTACGTACTTAAAAAAAAATTGTCTTTACTTTATCCGAAAGCTTCTTTTTTTTTTAATAGATTTTTACTATTCGCTTCCTTACTCTATATATTAAATCTGAAAATTATACTCTTTTCATCAAAAAAGCCTATCCGACTTATTTCTATCTTTTTTCATCATATTAAATATATAAAAAAATACATCAATAAAGTTTAAGAACCTAAATTTTTTTTATCCTGAAATTGTTAGTTAGCCGAATATTTTAGAATTATATTTAAAAACCTTTAACTTTTTTTTCGTATAATTTGTCAAACTCAACGAAAAAGTATATCTAATTCAAATTGAATTTGAAAATACAAATGAGACTATTAATTAATTTGTTAAAAAAAAAAAAAAAATTGAATAATTCTTTACTTTATACCTATGGAAAATAGAAAAGAAAAGTGTCAAATATAACAGTCTTTTTTCGAAACATAATGAAAAAAAATAACTCCATTTCAAAAGGTACTAGTTAATGGTTGTGAAATGGTTCTGAATAAATAAACAAATAAAATAATTATTTTATTGAATCCAGTAAGGATCTGCTAACATTATTCGTGCTTCTGTTAAAATTAGCTTTTTTTATTATTACTATCACTATCAAAATTTAATAAACCACTTTTTTTAGAATTCTTTAACCTTTCTCTATGTAGATAAAAATTTTTAATTAAAAATAAAAAATTTTAAGTAATTGTTTGAATAATAATGGCTTTCTAGTTAGTTAGAATAAGTATTTTTTTATTTTCAGTAGTATCTTTATTTGACGAATTCGAACTTTTTTATTTTAATATGTGAATTTTTTTTTTTAATTGATAATAATTAAAAATAGAAATAGAAAATTGGATTTCATTTTTATATACTTTGTATTT